GTTAATGTAGCTTAATTAATAAAGCAAGGCACTGAAAATGCCTAGATGAGTCAACAAAACTCCATAAACACATAGGTTTGGTCCCAGCCCTTCTATTGGCTGCTAGCAAAACTACACATGCAAGTATCCGCTCTCCAGTGAGAATGCCCTATAAATCACCCCAGTGATAAAAAGGAGCAGGTATCAAGCACACTACCCAAGTAGCTCATAACACCTTGCTCAACCACACCCCCACGGGAAACAGCAGTGATAAAAATTAAGCAATAAACGAAAGTTTGACTAAGTTATGCTTATTTAAGGGTTGGTAAATTTCGTGCCAGCCACCGCGGTCATACGATTAACCCTAGTCAATAGACCCACGGCGTAAAACGTGTTTAAGGAACTTCCCTATAAAGTCAAACCCTAGCTATGCTGTAAAAAGCTACAGCTACTGTAAGCCCTAATACGAAAGTAACTTTAAAATACCTGAATACACGACAGCTAAGACCCAAACTGGGATTAGATACCCCACTATGCTTAGCCCTAAACCTAAAGAGCCCTCCTAACAAGGCTCTTCGCCAGAGTACTACTAGCCAAAGCTTAAAACTCAAGGGACTTGGCGGTGCTTTATATCCCTCTAGAGGAGCCTGTTCTATAATCGATAAACCCCGATAAACCTCACCAACCCTTGCCAACTCAGCCTATATACCGCCATCTTCAGCAAACCTTAAAAAAGAACCATAGTAAGCTCAACCACAACTCGTAAAAACGTTAGGTCAAGGTGTAGCCTATGGGTTGGAAAGAAATGGGCTACATTTCCTAACATTAGGATACTACCCTACACGAAGGTCCCCATGAAATTAGGGACTAAAGGTGGATTTAGCAGTAAACTAAGAACAGAGTGCTTAGTTGAATAAGGCCATGAAGCACGCACACACCGCCCGTCACCCTCCTCAAATACACAACGGTATTACCCAACTCTATTACTACCTACCACAACTACTAGAGGAGATAAGTCGTAACAAGGTAAGCGTACTGGAAAGTGCGCTTGGACAACCCAAAGCATAGCTTAACCCCAAAGCATCTAGCTTACACCTAGAAGATATCATATAAACATGACTGCTTTGAGCCGTATTTAGCCCCAAACGAATAATACACAACTATAAATCACATCTAAACCAAAACATTTATTACCTTAATAGTATAGGAGATAGAAATTTTTATCGGCGCTATAGAGAAAGTACCGCAAGGGAACAATGAAAGAATACACCAAAGCAATAAATAGCAAAGATTACCCCTTGTACCTTTTGCATAATGATTTAACCAGACAGATTTTAGCAAAGAGAACTTAAGTTAATACTCCCGAAACCAGACGAGCTATTTACAAGCAGCTTTACAGAGCAAATTCATCTATGTGGCAAAATAGTGAAAAGACTTATAAATAGAGGTAAAAAGCCTACCGAGCCTGGTGATAGCTGGTTGTCCAATAAAGAATTTTAGTTCAAACTTAAGCCTACCTACAAAAATACCAATTTTACTGTAGACTTAAGACATAGTCTGAAGGGGGACAGCCCTTCAGACAAAGGTTAAAACCTTTACTAGAGAGTAAGTACATAAACCCACCATAGTAGGCCTAAAAGCAGCCATCAATAAAGAAAGCGTTCAAGCTCAACAATTTAATAACCTTGATCCCTACAATCACCGCAAACTCCTAGTACCAAATATTGGACTACTCTATAATTATATAGAGGAACTACTGTTAATATGAGTAACAAGAATTTAATTCTCCTCGCACAAGTGTATATCAGAACGAATAATCACTGATAGTTAACGAACATAAAGTAACTTAACAAACAAGCCCTTTATTCAACCTACGTTAATCCAACACAGGAGTGCCCCAAGGAAAGATTAAAAGGAGTAAAAGGAACTCGGCAAACATAAACCCCGCCTGTTTACCAAAAACATCACCTCTAGCATGCCTAGTATTAGAGGCACTGCCTGCCCAGTGACATACGTTTAACGGCCGCGGTATCCTGACCGTGCAAAGGTAGCATAATCACTTGTTCTCTAATTAAGGACTTGTATGAATGGCCACACGAGGGTTTTACTGTCTCTTCCTCCCAATCAGTGAAATTGACCTCCCCGTGAAGAGGCGGGGATACAACAATAAGACGAGAAGACCCTATGGAGCTTTAATTAATTAGCCTAATAACAAAACAACAAACACCGAACGGAATAAAATATTGTAACACTAGGCTAACAATTTAGGTTGGGGTGACCTCGGAGCACAAAAAACCCTCCGAGCAACTACAGACTTAGACTTACCAGTCAAAGTATAACCACTTAATTGATCCATACAACAATGATCAACGGAACAAGTTACCCTAGGGATAACAGCGCAATCCTATTCAAGAGTTCCTATCGACAATAGGGTTTACGACCTCGATGTTGGATCAGGACATCCTAATGGTGCAGCAGCTATTAAGGGTTCGTTTGTTCAACGATTAAAGTCCTACGTGATCTGAGTTCAGACCGGAGTAATCCAGGTCGGTTTCTATCTATTCTATGTCTCTCCCAGTACGAAAGGACAAGAGAGACAGGGCCTCCTTAAAATAAGCGCCCTCTAGCAAATCAGATGACCTAATCTCAATCTGCTATGTAACAAAATACCCTGCCCAAGACCAGGGCCCAGTTAAAGTGGCAGAGACCGGTAATTGCATAAAACTTAAACCTTTATCCCCAGAGGTTCAAATCCTCTCTTTAACATAATGTACCTAGTAAATCTCCTAACCACAATCGTTCCAGTACTACTAGCCGTAGCATTTCTAACCCTAGTAGAACGAAAAATCCTAGGGTATATACAACTACGCAAAGGGCCCAATGTCGTCGGACCCTACGGCCTTCTCCAACCAATCGCAGACGCCGTAAAACTATTCACCAAAGAACCCCTACGACCCCTAACATCATCCGTCACAATATTCATTATTGCCCCAATCCTAGCCCTAACCCTAGCACTAACAATATGAATCCCCCTGCCCATACCACACCCCCTAATTAACATAAACCTTAGCGTACTATTTATACTTGCTATATCAAGCCTAGCAGTCTATGCCATTCTTTGATCAGGATGGGCCTCCAACTCCAAATACGCCCTAATTGGGGCCCTCCGAGCCGTCGCCCAAACAATTTCCTACGAAGTAACCTTAGCAATCATCCTCCTATCAGTCCTACTCATAAGCGGCTCATACTCCTTATCTACCCTAATTACAACTCAAGAATATATATGACTAATCTACCCCTCATGACCCCTCACAATAATATGATTCATCTCCACTCTAGCAGAAACTAACCGGGCCCCCTTTGATCTAACAGAAGGTGAATCAGAACTAGTGTCCGGATTCAACGTCGAATATGCAGGAGGACCTTTCGCCCTATTTTTCCTAGCAGAATATGCCAACATCATCATAATAAATGCCCTAACAACAACTCTATTCCTGGGGGCCTACCACAGTCCAATTTTTCCTGAACTATACACAATCAGCTTCGCAATCAAAACACTCCTACTCACAATATCATTCCTATGAATCCGCGCATCCTACCCACGCTTTCGATATGACCAACTAATACACCTCCTATGAAAAAATTTTCTACCACTAACCCTAGCTCTCTGCATATGATATGTAACAATACCTATTATAATAGCCGGCATTCCCCCACAAACATAAGAAATATGTCTGATAAAAGAGTTACTTTGATAGAGTAAATCATAGAGGCTAAAATCCTCTTATTTCTAGGATTCTAGGATTTGAACCCAGTCCTAAGAATTCAAAAATCTTTGTGCTACCACACTACACCAAACCCTAGTAAGGTCAGCTAAATAAGCTATCGGGCCCATACCCCGAAAATGTTGGTTTATATCCTTCCCGTACTAATAAATCCCATTATTTTCTCCGTAATCATATTAACCGTCATCCTAGGAACTACTATCGTAATAACAAGCTCCCACTGACTAATAGTCTGAATTGGATTTGAAATAAATATACTAGCCATTATCCCTGTACTCATAAAAACTCATCATCCACGATCTACAGAAGCAGCAACCAAATATTTCCTCACCCAAGCAACCGCATCCATACTCCTTATACTAGCTGTAATCATTAACCTCCTATACTCTGGCCAATGAACTATTATAAACATAATAAACCCTACAGCATCAACTATCCTAACTCTAGCCCTAACAATAAAACTAGGACTCTCCCCATTCCACTTCTGAGTTCCAGAAGTCACACAAGGAATCCCCCTGTCATCAGGCCTAATCTTATTAACCTGACAAAAACTAGCCCCCTTATCCATCCTATATATAATCTCACCAAACATCAACTCAGATCTCCTCCTATTCATATCCATTACCTCCATCCTAGTTGGAGGATGAGGAGGACTAAATCAAACCCAACTACGTAAAATCATAGCCTATTCATCTATTGCCCACATAGGATGAATAACTGCTGTCCTAATTTACAACCCAACTATAACTCTACTTAACCTTACAATCTACATCATAATAACCCTTACCATATTCATACTCCTCATTACCACTACAACAACTACAACACTATCCTTAGCCCACACCTGAAATAAAAATCCCCTAACCACAATTATTATTCTAACAACTCTACTATCCCTAGGAGGGCTTCCACCCCTAACGGGCTTCATACCAAAATGAATAATTATCCAAGAACTTACAAAAAATAACAACATCATCCTATCAACCTTTATAGCTGTCACCGCCCTACTCAACCTATACTTCTACATACGCCTAACCTACTCAACATCACTTACAATATTTCCCACAACAAACAACACCAAAATTAAATGACATTTCCATAATACAAAACAAATAATACTTCTCCCACCCCTAACTATTATATCAACAATAACCCTTCCACTAGCCCCCCTACTAATAATCTTATGTTAGGAGCTTAGGTTAACTCAGACCAAGAGCCTTCAAAGCTCTAAGCAAATAATAATTATTTAGCTCCTGCTCTCTAAGGACTGCAAGACTCTATCCTACATCTGCTGAATGCAAATCAACTACTTTAATTAAGCTAAGCCCTTCTAGATTGATGGGCTTCAAACCCATGAAACTTTAGTTAACAGCTAAACACCCTAAACAACTGGCTTCAATCTACTTCTCCCGCCGCGAAGAAAAAAAAGGCGGGAGAAGCCCCGGCAGGATTGAAGCTGCTTCTTTGAATTTGCAATTCAATATGTCATACACCACAGGGCCTGGTAACAAGAGGACTCAACCTCTGTACTTAGATTTACAGTCTAATGCCTACTCAGCCATATTACCTATGTTCATTTCCCGTTGACTTTTCTCAACAAACCATAAAGATATTGGTACCCTGTACTTACTATTTGGTGCTTGAGCTGGCATAATTGGCACCGCTCTAAGCCTCCTTATCCGAGCTGAACTTGGCCAGCCTGGAGCCCTACTAGGTGATGACCAGATCTACAATGTCGTGGTGACAGCCCATGCTTTTGTAATAATCTTCTTCATAGTAATGCCTATTATAATTGGGGGTTTCGGCAACTGATTAGTACCCCTAATGATCGGCGCACCTGATATAGCATTCCCCCGAATAAATAATATAAGCTTCTGACTACTCCCACCCTCCTTCCTACTCCTACTCGCCTCCTCTACAGTTGAAGCAGGAGTAGGCACTGGTTGAACCGTATATCCTCCTCTAGCAGGTAACCTTGCCCATGCTGGCGCCTCCGTTGACCTAGCTATTTTCTCTCTTCACTTAGCAGGAGTTTCATCAATTCTTGGGGCTATTAATTTTATTACTACAATTATTAATATAAAACCCCCAGCCCTATCCCAATACCAAACCCCCTTATTCGTCTGATCCGTCCTAATTACCGCTGTCCTACTACTCCTGTCACTACCCGTCCTAGCAGCAGGCATTACTATATTATTAACAGATCGAAATCTTAACACCACATTCTTTGACCCTGCTGGAGGAGGAGACCCTATTCTTTATCAACATTTATTCTGATTCTTTGGTCACCCTGAAGTATATATTCTCATTCTACCTGGGTTTGGCATTATCTCCCACGTAGTAACATACTACTCAGGCAAAAAAGAACCTTTCGGATACATGGGCATAGTCTGAGCTATAATATCTATCGGATTCTTAGGCTTCATTGTATGAGCCCATCATATATTTACAGTAGGTATAGACGTTGATACACGAGCATACTTTACATCTGCTACTATAATCATTGCCATTCCCACTGGAGTTAAAGTATTCAGCTGACTAGCTACTCTTCATGGAGGAAACATTAAATGATCCCCAGCTATACTTTGAGCTCTCGGCTTTATTTTCTTATTTACAGTAGGAGGACTAACAGGTATTGTACTAGCCAACTCATCATTAGATATTATTCTACATGATACTTACTATGTAGTAGCCCACTTCCACTATGTTCTATCTATAGGAGCCGTTTTCGCTATTATAGGAGGCTTTGTACACTGATTCCCCCTATTCACAGGCTATACTCTAAACACAACATGAGCAAAAATCCACTTTCTAGTTATATTTGTAGGTGTTAATATAACCTTCTTCCCTCAACACTTCCTTGGTCTATCTGGAATACCACGACGCTACTCCGACTATCCAGATGCCTACACCACTTGAAACACAGTCTCCTCTATAGGATCTTTCATCTCACTCACAGCAGTTATACTAATAGTATTCATGATCTGAGAAGCTTTTGCAGCCAAACGAGAAGTCTCAGTAGCAGAACTAACTACTACCAACCTTGAATGATTGCATGGATGTCCTCCCCCATATCATACATTCGAAGAACCTACATATGTTAACCCAAAGTAAGAAAGGAAGGAATCGAACCCCCTAGAATTGGTTTCAAGCCAACATCATAACCATTATGTCTTTCTCTACAGAGAGGTATTAGTAAAATTTACATAACCTTGTCAAGGTTAAATTATGGGTGAAACCCCCATATATCTCTATGGCATATCCATTCCAACTAGGACTTCAAGATGCAACCTCACCTATTATAGAGGAATTACTACACTTCCATGACCACACCCTGATGATCGTATTCATAATCAGTTCTCTAGTACTATATATTATCTCCTCTATACTAACAACTCACTTAACCCACACAAGTACAATAGACGCCCAAGAAGTAGAAACTATCTGAACCATCCTACCAGCCATTATCCTAATCACAATCGCTCTTCCATCCCTACGCATCCTGTATATAATAGACGAAATTAATAATCCCGTTATAACAGTTAAAACAATAGGCCACCAATGATATTGAAGCTATGAATATACTGACTATGCAGACTTATGTTTCGACTCATATATAATCCCTACATCAGATTTAAAAGCAGGAGACCTTCGTCTACTAGAAGTAGACAATCGAGTGGTTCTTCCAATAGAAACAACCATCCGCATGCTTATTTCCTCTGAAGACGTACTTCACTCTTGAGCCGTCCCATCCCTGGGCCTAAAAACAGATGCTATCCCAGGACGACTCAACCAAACCACTCTTCTATCTACACGCCCTGGTTTATACTACGGCCAATGCTCCGAAATCTGCGGTTCAAACCATAGCTTTATGCCAATTGTCCTCGAATTAGTCTCTTTAAAATACTTTGAAAAATGATCAGCCTCCATACTATAAGACCATTAAGAAGCTAACTAGCATTAACCTTTTAAGTTAAAGACTGGGAATATAAGTTTCCCCTTAATGACATGCCTCAGCTAGACACATCAACATGATTTATTACTATTTTATCTGCCATTCTCACACTATTTATTATTATACAACTAAAAATCTCTACCTACCACTACCACTCAGTCCCAGAACCAAAAATAACTAAATCAATTAAATCCTTAATCCCCTGAGAAACTAAATGAACGAAAATTTATTCTCCTCTTTCATTACCCCTACGATAATAGGACTACCTATTGTTATCCTAATTATTATATTCCCCACTATTATATTCCCATCAACTAACCGACTTATTAACAATCGACTAGTGGCAATCCAACAATGACTTGTATACTTAACATCCAAACAAATGCTCTCTATCCATAATCGCAAAGGTCAAACATGGGCCCTAATATTAATGTCCCTAATCCTATTCATTGGCTCAACAAACCTACTAGGTCTGTTACCACACTCCTTTACACCAACCACACAATTATCAATAAACCTTGGCATAGCCATCCCCTTATGAGCTGGAACAGTTATCCTAGGCTTCCGACACAAAACAAAAGCTTCCCTAGCACACTTCCTCCCACAAGGCACCCCCCTTCCCCTGATCCCAATACTAATCATTATTGAAACAATCAGTCTATTTATCCAACCCATAGCACTAGCCGTACGACTCACCGCCAATATTACCGCTGGCCATCTGCTCATTCACCTAATCGGCGGAGCAACCCTAGCTCTTATAAATATCAGCACAGTTACCGCCCTCATTACATTTGTAATCCTAGTATTACTAACAATTCTAGAATTCGCCGTAGCCCTAATCCAAGCTTACGTCTTCACCTTACTAGTTAGCCTATACTTACATGATAACGCTTAATGACCCACCAAACACATGCATATCACATAGTCAATCCAAGTCCATGACCACTTACAGGAGCTCTATCCGCTCTATTATTAACATCCGGGCTAGTAATATGATTTCACTTTAACTCTACAACCCTATTAACCCTTGGCCTATTAGCCAACACTTTAACTATATATCAATGATGACGAGACATTGTCCGAGAGGGCACTTTTCAAGGTCACCACACCCCAGTCGTTCAAAAAGGTCTCCGCTATGGCATAATCCTTTTCATTATCTCAGAAGTATTTTTCTTCTCTGGATTCTTTTGAGCCTTCTACCATTCAAGCCTAGCCCCCACTCCCGAGCTAGGAGGATATTGACCCCCAGCAGGCATTACCCCTCTAAACCCACTAGACGTCCCTCTCCTAAATACATCCGTCCTATTAGCCTCAGGAGTCTCTATTACTTGAGCCCATCACAGCCTAATAGAAGGAAACCGAAAACATATACTTCAATCCCTATTCATCACAATCTGCCTAGGCCTATACTTCACCCTTCTACAAGCATCTGAGTACTACGAGACTCCCTTCACAATCTCTGACGGAGTATACGGCTCTACATTCTTCATGGCCACCGGATTCCACGGCCTCCACGTCATTATTGGCTCTACCTTCCTAATTGTATGCCTTCTTCGACAGCTAAAATATCACTTCACATCCAACCACCATTTTGGATTTGAAGCCGCCGCCTGATACTGACACTTTGTAGATGTAGTATGACTATTCCTATATGTATCTATCTATTGATGAGGATCCTATTCTTTTAGTATCAATTAGTACAACTGACTTCCAATCAGTTAGTTCCGACATAAACTCGGAAAAGAATAATTAACATAGCCATTACACTATTAACTAACACACTTCTGGCAACCCTACTTGTAACAATCGCATTTTGACTACCCCAAACAAATTCTTACTCCGAAAAAGTAAGCCCCTACGAATGCGGCTTTGATCCCCTAGGATCAGCCCGCCTCCCTTTCTCAATAAAATTCTTCCTAGTAGCCATCACATTTCTTCTCTTTGACCTAGAAATTGCACTTCTTCTTCCCTTGCCCTGAGCATCCCAAACCCATAATCTACAAACTATACTCCCAATGTCCTTAGTACTAATCTCCCTCCTAGCTTTTAGCCTAGCCTACGAATGATCGCAAGATGGATTAGAGTGATCTGAATAACGATAATTAGTTTAAACAAAATAAGTGATTTCGACTCACTAGATTATGATAAAAATCATAATTATCTAATGTCTCTTACCTACATAAACATGTTTATAGCGTTCACAATTTCTCTACTAGGCTTACTCTTATATCGATCCCATATAATATCCTCCCTCCTCTGTTTAGAAGGAATAATACTGTCCTTATTTGTAATAATAACCATAATTATCTTAAACACACACCTCACCCTAGCAAGTATAATTCCCATTATCCTCTTAGTATTTGCAGCATGCGAGGCTGCCTTGGGATTATCCCTCCTAGTAATAGTCTCTACTACCTACGGAATAGACTACGTACAAAACCTTAACCTCCTCCAATGCTAAAAATTATTCTCCCTACTATTATACTTGTACCCCTCACATGACTATCAGCCCCTAAAATAATCTGAATTAACTCTACAGCCCACAGCCTAATAATTAGTCTCCTATGAATTCCCCTCATCAATCAATTCACCGACAACAGTTTAAACCTGTCTCTCATATTCTTCTCTGACTCCCTATCCACTCCCCTACTAATATTAACACTATGACTTCTCCCACTAATAATTATCGCCAGCCAGTCTCACTTGACCAATGAACATCTTATCCGAAAGAAATCTTATATCACCATACTAATCCTACTCCAAGTTTTCCTAATTATAACATTCACTGCCACAGAACTAATTATATTTTACATTTTATTTGAAGCTACACTACTCCCAACTCTAATTATCATTACACGATGAGGTAACCAAGCAGAGCGCCTAAATGCGGGACTCTACTTTCTATTCTACACCCTAGTAGGTTCTCTCCCATTACTCGTTGCACTTATCCACATTCAAAACTTAACCGGAACTCTAAACTTCCTATTAACTCAATACTGAACTACCCCACTTCCCACCTCCTGAAGTACCACCCTCTTATGACTAGCATGTATAACGGCCTTTATAGTAAAAATACCCCTATACGGGCTCCACCTTTGACTGCCAAAAGCCCATGTAGAAGCCCCAATCGCAGGCTCAATAGTCCTTGCAGCAGTACTACTAAAACTAGGGGGCTACGGTATACTACGCATCACAATTTTACTAGAGCCTCTTACTGACTTTATAGCCTACCCCTTTATGATACTCTCCCTATGGGGCATAATCATAACCAGCTCTATCTGCCTTCGCCAGACAGACCTCAAATCTCTTATCGCCTATTCCTCAGTAAGCCATATGGCCCTAGTTATTGTCGCAGTCCTAATTCAAACCCCATGAAGCTTTATAGGGGCTACCGCATTAATAATCGCACATGGCTTAACTTCATCAATACTATTTTGCCTAGCCAATTCAAACTACGAACGAGTACATAGCCGAACAATAATCCTAGCCCGAGGATTACAAACCCTACTACCTCTTATAGCAGCTTGATGACTACTAGCAAGCCTCACTAACCTAGCTCTCCCACCAACTATCAATCTAATTGGAGAACTATACATTGTTATAGCAATATTCTCATGATCTAACCTATCCCTCATCCTCCTAGGCCTAAATATTATCCTCACAGCCCTATATTCCCTATACATACTAATTATAACCCAACGAGGCAAATACACCCAACACATCAACATCATCCACCCCTCTTATACACGAGAAAATACCCTTATAACTATACATATCCTCCCCCTCCTAATACTGTCCATCAGCCCCAAAATTATTCTTGGCCTCCCTTACTGTAAGTATAGTTTAACCAAAACATTAGATTGTGAATCTAAAAACAGAAACTCAACCCTTCTTACTTACCGAAAAAGCACGCAAGAACTGCTAATTCTATGCCCCCGTGCCTAACAGCACGGCTTTTTCGCACTTTTAAAGGATAGTAGCTATCCGTTGGTCTTAGGAACCAAAAAATTGGTGCAACTCCAAATAAAAGTAATAAACCTAGTCTCATCCACAATACTCTTGTCACTAATTATTCTAATAACACCGGTCCTAACAACCATCCTACTTCCTCAAAACCAGCCTAACTTCCCCCACTACGCAAAAACTATAGTTTCATACTCATTCTTCACTAGCATTATTCCAATAATAATATTCATCTACTCAAATCAAGAAATAATAATCTCAAATTGACACTGAATAACTATTCAAACTCTAAAACTAACCCTTAGCTTTAAACTAGACTTCTTTTCTATCCTATTCATACCAGTAGCACTATTTGTAACTTGATCGATCTTAGAATTCTCTATATGATATATACACTCAGACCCCAACATTAACCGATTCTTTAAATACTTACTAATATTCTTAATCACGATACTAATCCTAGTCACAGCTAACAACCTCTTCCAACTCTTCATTGGCTGAGAAGGAGTGGGGATTATATCCTTCCTACTAATTGGATGGTGATACGGACGAGCAGACGCCAACACAGCTGCCCTCCAAGCAATCCTTTACAACCGCATCGGAGACGTTGGCTTCATTCTATCAATAGCATGGTTCCTAACTTACTTCAATACATGAGAACTCCAACAAATCTTTGCACTCAACTCCACCTCAACCTCCCTTCCCCTTATAGGCCTACTTCTAGCTGCCACAGGAAAATCAGCCCAATTCGGTCTCCACCCATGACTCCCCTCTGCCATAGAAGGACCCACCCCAGTATCAGCCCTACTTCACTCAAGTACAATAGTTGTAGCCGGCATCTTTCTTCTAATTCGATTTTACCCCTTAATAGAAAATAATACTATAATCCAAACAACCGCTCTATGCCTAGGAGCAATCACAACCCTATTCACAGCCATATGTGCACTAACTCAAAATGACATCAAAAAGATTATTGCCTTCTCCACTTCAAGCCAACTTGGCCTAATAATAGTAACAATCGGAATTAACCAACCACACCTAGCATTCCTACATATCTGCACACACGCCTTCTTTAAAGCAATGCTATTTATATGCTCCGGCTCAATCATCCATAGTCTTGGGGACGAACAAGATATCCGAAAAATAGGAGGCCTATATAAAACAATACCATTTACTTCAACCGCTATAACAGTAGGAAGCCTAGCATTAACCGGCACCCCTTTCCTAACAGGCTTTTACTCCAAAGACCTTATTATTGAAGCAGCCAACACCTCTTACACCAACGCCTGAGCCCTTCTCATAACCCTAATCGCCACCACCCTTACAGCAGTATATAGCACCCGAATTATCTTCTTCGCTCTACTAGGACAGCCCCGTCTCCCCTCATTAATCCTAATCAATGAAAACAACCCCCTACTCCTTAATGCCATTAAACGCCTTCTCATCGGAAGTATCTTTGCCGGCTTCCTAATCTCCAAAAATATCCCTCCTATCACAATTCTACCAATAACCATACCCCCTTACCTAAAACTTACAGCTCTAGTCGTAACCTTAACCGGATTTATTCTAGCCCTAGAACTCAATCTAGCAGCACTTAACCTAAAATTCAAATCTCCCTCCAACATATTTAAATTCTCTAACCTCCTAGGATATTTTCCCACTATCATCCATCGCCTTCCCCCATCAACAAGTCTAACAATAGGCCAAAAATCCGCCTCCCTACTACTTGACCTTACCTGACTAGAAATTTTCTTCCCTAAAACAATTTCCCTTATCCAACTAAAAACCTCCACTCTAGTATCCAATCAAAAAGGACTAGTTAAACTATATTTCATATCCTTCCTAATTACCCTACTACTAGCCCTAACCCTATTTACCCACCACGCGTAACCTCTATTACAACTATAACAGCAACCAACAGAGCCCAACCGGTCACAACTACCAGTCAACTACCATAACTATATAAACCTGCAACCCCTACTACCTCCTTACTAATAAACCCCAAATCACTTTCATCAGAGATAACTCAATCTCCCAAACCATTAAATTCAAGATCTGCCTCTAACTCCACACCACCTAACATAACACAAACTAAAATAAACTCCATAACAACCCCCACAATAAATGACCCCAACACTGTCTTACTAGACACTCACACCTCGGGATATAATTCTGTAGCCATTGCCGTAGTATAACCAAATACCACCAACATCCCCCCTAAATAAATCAAAAATACCATTAACCCTAAAAAAGACCCATTAAAACTCATAACAATACCACATCCAGCACCCCCACTAACAATTAAACCCAAGCCTCCATAAATAGGAGACGGCTTTGAAGAAAATCCCACAAAACTTAACACAAAAATAGTACTCAAAACAAGTACAATATATGTCATCATTATTCTTACATGGACTCACCCACGACCAATGACATGAAAAATCACCGTTGTAATTCAACTATAAGAACATTAATGACCAACATTCGAAAAACTCACCCCCTACTAAAAATTATTAATAGCTCCTTCGTAGACCTCCCCGCCCCTTCAAGCCTCTCATCATGATGAAACTTCGGCTCCCTCTTAGGAGTATGCCTAGGAGTACAAATCCTTACAGGACTATTTCTAGCAATACATTATACATCCGACACAGCAACTGCATTCAACTCTGTCACCCATATCTGCCGAGACGTAAACTACGGCTGACTGCTTCGATACCTACACGCCAACGGAGCCTCCATATTCTTTATCTGCCTGTACCTCCATGTAGGCCGAGGACTATACTACGGATCCTATACATACTCAGAAACATGAAACATTGGCATCCTCCTTCTATTCGCTGTAATAGCCACAGCATTCATAGGATATGTCCTACCATGAGGACAAATATCCTTCTGAGGAGCTACCGTCATCACCAACCTTCTTTCCGCCATCCCCTACATCGGAACAGACCTCGTCCAATGAATCTGAGGGGGCTTCTCTGTAGACAAAGCAACTCTTACTCGATTCTTCGCTTTCCACTTTCTACTCCCATTTATCGTAGCAGCCCTAGTAATAGTCCATCTCCTATTCCTACACGAAACAGGCTCCAACAACCCAACAGGCATTCCATCAGACCCAGACATAATCCCGTTCCACCCCTACTACACCATTAAAGACATCCTAGGCTTCCTAATCATACTCACAGCCCTATCAACACTAGTTTTATTTTCACCAGATCTCCTAGGAGACCCAGACAACTACATTCCAGCCAACCCTCTCAACACTCCCCCACATATCAAACCCGAATGATACTTTCTCTTTGCCTACGCAATCCTACGCTCCATCCCAAACAAACTCGGAGGAGTCTTAGCTCTAGTAATATCAATCCTAATCCTCGCTATCGTCCCAGTCCTCCATACATCCAAACAACGAAGCATGATATTCCGTCCCCTCAGTCAATGCCTATTCTGACTCCTTGTAGCAGTCCTATTTACACTAACATGAATCGGAGGGCAACCAGTCGAACATCCCTACATCATTATTGGTCAAACAGCATCCGTCCTATATTTTCTAATTATCCTAGTCTTCATACCAACAATCAGCATCATAGAAAATTACCTTCTAAAATGAAGAGTCTATGTAGTATATTCATTACACCGGTCTTGTAAACCGGCAATGGGAATAAACTTTCCCATAGACTTCAAGGAGAAGGCATCCTAACCTCACCTTCAGCACCCAAAGCTGAAATTCTAACTAAACTACCCCTTGAACTAAACGGCCTATGTAATTAGTGCATAAATTTATATACCACTATCTAACTATGTACATATATGTATTATAGTACATTAATATCATGCCCACATAAATATTAAGCAAGTAAATTAAGTTAATGTATTAATAACATGTTACTATAATCGTACATAACTATAATTAGTACATAACTGTGTATATAATATTATATATGATTAATCAACTGGAAGTACATACATTTAATAATCGTGCATACACCATTCAATTACGTTTAATTCTTATCCATACGCCTATCCCCTACCAAAGGGTGTCCCTTGATCTACCTACCTCCGTGAAACCAGCAACCCGCCCAATCAGTGCCCCTCTTCTTGTCCCAGGCCCATTTAACTTGGGGGTTTCTAACTTGGGTCGTAAACGGCATCTGGTTCTTGCTTCAGGGCCATGACCACTTAGAATCGCCCATTCGTTCCCCTTAAATAAGACATCACGATGGATTAATGACTAATCAGCCCATGCCGCGGCATAACTGTGGTGTCATGCCTTTAGTAGGATTTTTTTTGGGGGTATGCTCGGACTCAGCTGGGCTGGGTAGCCCGGGGTCAGGAGCATTTTAGTCCTGGCGCGCCTTTTAATGTACCTCCTCCACCCGCATAATGGTGAGCCGGGTCATGAACTCAATGATTCAAGGACATAGTTTGGGTCATTTTACTAATTTTTATTCCTCATGAATATGGACTATACGTGGACTATAAGATTCATGGTTACAGGACATACAACACCTATACTTTACCCCCCCCCTGCACCCACACCCATGGGCGCACCCACACCCACAACAGACAGCAAGAACATGATCTTTTAAATCGACAAACCCCCCTACCCCCCGTTGAAACTCCTCACACAATGTGTTAATTGACCTTGCCAAACCCCAAAAACAAGGAGAACACAGAGCATTTTATTGAGCTCAACTTAAATTAAGCAATAACATTACCTAATAAAGTAAATATCCCACCAATCGACCCTAATTAATTGAACGCTGCCACTTTAAGGAATTTATTTTCCCTAAACAAGCACCTCCCTAGATTCGTCAAATTTTCCCAAAACTTTCTCTCCACGCAGTCTATTAACAAAA